TAGAGACTGCATTTCATTTAGATTGATCTAGGCCGAAGGCAGACCTAAATAAAGGTCACCCTTCTTTGAAACACTTTGGTATTGCTCCTAGATCAGGATACAAATAATGAATCAGAGCACATGGAGCCATCTCAATATCTTCTTATCTTCCTCTAAAGAAAACTATAGAAAACTATGGTGGACTAACTGATCTTTACATCAGTTGATGAAAGAGCCCAATGCAACAAAATGCATGTTGGGTCTTTGAAACAGTTCGAATCATTTCGATAATAATAAGTTTTCTCTGTTTTACCGAGAAGGTCTACGGTTCGAGTCCGTATAGCCCTAATACATTCCATTTTTGTTTTGTATAGAAATTTGAGTAGTAGTAGGAACAATAAAATAAACACAATAATTAATTCCAACGGACCTAATTGGTATTTGTCAAATCTCGGATCAAATACCCATCTATCTTCATCCACTTTCATGAAGAAATTACATATTTTCTTTATCATTTTTTTATTCTTTTTCTTTTTTAAATTGAATTTCTTCTTTACTATATTACTATTACTTATTACTATAGTCTATTACTATAATTACTATCTATAATTATTCTAAGTTAATAGAAAAGTTAATATAAGATAGGGAATTCTTTACTTTCACTTTATATTTCTAAGATATAAGATCAATATGAAATAGAAAAAATATAGAAAAAAATCTATAAAAAAATATATTAAAAAAATAGATAATTATATTAAAAAAATAGATAATAGATATATATAAATATATAAGATAATAAGATAATTAATATAAGATAATTAAGATATAAGATAATTAAGTAGAATAATTAAGTAGAATAGAAAATAAAAAGAACTAAGTATAAGAGCATTCTATATTAAACATCACATATAGAAAGAGAATTGAAAAGAAAAAAAAAAAGAAAAAAAAGAAAAAAAAGAAAAAGAGAAAGGTATGTCCTACAGCAAACAAACTTTAAACTATGCGGATCAAAAATCTTTTATTGTTTCATCTACGAAGTTCTATATGATTTTCAAATTCCAATTCAAATGAAATAATTCAACCTATTCCACATTCATAGTTTTATGTTTCTGTTTCACGAATATGATCTTTTCTGGGCATTTAGAATAATATCATATCAAGCGTTATTCCTATCTTGACATTTGTCATTTCTGGGATTTTAGGGAAGGTCCATAAAAGTTTCCTAGTTATGAATCAGGTAGAGAGCCAATGGGGGATGCTTGGGTACAATTCCGAATTTGCTATTAAATGTTTGCTCTAGTTTTTTTTGCTGTAGAAACGATCTTTCATTATCCATGGACAATGAGCTTTGATGTATTGGGTGTATCTGTATTTATAGAAGCTTATAAGCTTTCATTCCCAATTGTGGGTTCAGTTTATGCATGTCGAAAAGGAGCGTTGGAATGGTCTTAGCTGAATCTTTAGACAATCAAAAGAAAAGGATGACATTGAAACATTTCTTAATTTGGTTGAGTTTCCATTACTTAACCAAATAGCCCCAATTTCATTATTTCAACTACATCGAATGATCTCTCGAATTGGTCAATACTTTCCAGTTTATGGCCGCTTATCTATGGTACCAGTTGTTTTTTCATTTAATTTTATTCATTAATAGGCTCGCGATTCAACTTTGATCATTATGGATTGGTGCCAAGATATAGAACTGTATATCAACAGGAAAATCGATGTTTTACTACTAATCACAAGTTTTACCTTCGACGCAGTACTCATACTGGAAATTACGATCAAGGATTACTCTATAAATCACCATCTACTTCAGAGATACCTTTTGGATTTGCAATCTTTTTCAAATCCAATCTTCCTACGAATTTGTGAATAAGGCAGGGTTCCTTTGTACAAAATAAGAAACAGCGGTCAATCATTAAAAATTTCATTGGTCAATGTTAAATATTCATACAAAGAGAAATGTGGGAGAGATGAAGAAGATGCAGGTTCATTTATCTGATTGGCTAGTCAAGCATTAGTTAATTCATAGATCTTTAATTCCCGAGGATTGGAATTCCATTGCTGTCATTTCATATGTATATGGTTACAATTATTTACGCTCCCAGTGTGCCTATGATACCAGGCGGATTTTTAGCTAGTGTGTATCACCTTACGAAAATACGTTATGGTATAGATAAACCAGAAGAGGTATGCATAAAAGTATTTGCTCTCCGGAGTAATCCTCAAACCCCGTCAGTTTTCTGGATTTGAAGAAGTGCTGATTTTCAGGAATGGAAATCTTATGATATATTGGGATTTTCTGATAAGAATCATCCTCGCCTTAAACGTATCTTCATGCCTGAAAGTTGGATAGGCTGGCCTTTAAGTAAAGACTATATTACGTCCAATTTCTATGAAATTAAAGATGCTCATTGATTGAAATTGAAACGAAATCTGGAGTCGTGTCATACGTGTCATATAAGTAAAATAAGTAAAAAAGGGGTTTTTTATCATTCAATGAGCATCTTGGTATTCCTCTTCTAGAGGAAAAACAAAAAAAGTAACTGGACTTTCATTCGTATTGCGGAGGGACTAAAATAAAAAAAAATGAAAAAGAAAGTAAAGAATATCTATCCCGATCCGTCTTAATGAATTAATTTCATTTGTATGAGGTATTAAGAAATATCTATCCGATACATTATTAACGTGTCAGGAACCAGATTTGAACTGGTGACACGAGGATTTTCAGTCCTCTGCTCTACCAACTGAGCTATCCCGACCATTTCCCGTGCATCATCCTAGCAGAGTACTTTTATCTATGTCAATGAAAAGAACGAAAAAAGAAAATCTTAACAAATTGGCTCTAGCCCCTGAAATTCTTGGATCTTCAAAAAGAAGACTTTTTTTGTAAATGTAAGGAAAAAGATATAGACTATGAATGATTCAATAACGGAGATTCCTTGAACATATATCTTCATATCGTATTATCCAAAACAAATGAGATTGGATTGGAAAAAAGATACGAGGATTTAGATTTGGATCTATTTGTGAAAGAACAGAGTGAATAAAATGAAAAAGATATTTCATTTGGTTTAAACTGAGTCACTGATGAAAAAAAAATGAATAAAGAGGATGAGGATAAATAAAGAGCGAGGAAGTAAAATGGGCTTTTTATTGGGGATAGAGGGACTTGAACCCTCACGATTGAAAAATTCGACGGATTTTCCTCTTACTATAAATTTCATTGTTGTCGGTATTGACATGTAAAATGGGACTCTCTCTTTATTCTCGTCCGATTCAATTTCAAAAGATCTATCAAAAATTCTGGAATGAATAATTTGATCATTGAATATTCGAATTCTATTCTTTTTTCAACTTCAATTGGAATTGATTCACAATAACTCTTCAATTTTTCATCTATCTTTTTGATCTCTATCATTCTAATAAAAAAAGAATAGAAATATAGGGTTTCTTATAGATCCTTATCTCATACTATTATATTACTCATATTTGAGATTACTCATATTAATAATATAATATTAATAGAAAGAGAAGATTTCTATTTTCATATAGAAATTTCAAATTTCATATCTAAATATAGAGATACAAAATAGAATTCGATATAAGATTTGGGTTGTGATTAATCGTTTGCTATGTCAGTATGTATACGTACGTCTTAGGTATATAAGACGTATCCTTTCTGTCATTTCGATAGAAGTCTTTTAGCTACTAACATAACGTAATCAATTTCATTCGTTAGAACAGCTTCCATTGAGTCTCTGCACCTATCCCTTTTTATTCTCCTTTTCCATAGTTTTTTCTCTCGAAACAAAGATTTGGCTCAGGATTGCCCTTTTTTAGTTCCAGGGTTTCTCTGAATTTGGAAGTTACCACTTAGCAGGTTTCCATACCAAGGCTCAATCCAATCAAGTCCGTAGCGTCTACCAATTTCGCCATATCCCCTTTTCCTTTGAGCCTTTGAGACAAGGCTCCGGCTGTAATTCCATCCACCTCTTTCATTTATCTTGGCACTATTGAATCCATTAGGTAATGATTCCTATATTGAAAAAGTGTATGCTGTTATTTTATTTTTTTCCTCTATTCTATATCTATTCTATATTATATTAGAATATTATAAGAATATTCTAAACCCTATTTTTTCAATATAAAATTATTTTATCATTGATCTATCCGCAATTCAATATGGATAGATATATACCACATATATATCTATGCCTTTCCTACTCCTTCATTTTTACAGTGTCGTTTTGAATAGTGGAACGGTCGATATTCATTCTTCTTTTTTTTTCATTTCGAATTCTAATTTCATTGATATTTTCTTTTCATATTTCATATATATGAATATGGAATTGAATTTAGATTTCTATTTATATATCTAAATATATCTAATTTATCTAGATCTAAATAGTTTTCTTTTCTATTTTCTAAATAGAATCTAAAATATATAACTAATATTTAAGAAATAGAAGAAATTGAAAGAATCAATAAAAAAAAAAGAAAAAAAGAATAAGAATCACTAGGAAATAGCTAAGATCCGATAGTTTCCTGTATTCCTATACACTATTGCTCGTATATCCGCCCGCTTAGCTCAGAGGTTAGAGCATCGCATTTGTAATGCGATGGTCATCGGTTCGATTCCGATAGCCGGCTCTTTTTTTTATCTATTTTTTTATTTACATGATTTAAAATCTCTACTCTCGCTTTCTCTAAATGTCGGATCACCGATCTATTATGTCATGATAACTTGCAGCTATAGCTATAAAGAAAAAAGTTGACTAGAACAATTAGATCTCTACAGAAGAAATTGGAAAACGTAACCTTCGCTTGAATTTCCTATATATACAAAAAATCCGAATATTGATAAAATTTAATTGATCAAATTTATTTTATTCTGTTTTGTAGGACTTTAGTAAATTGAGTTTTGCTTTGCTGATCCTTTAGTTCAGTCTGATTTTAGTTCAGTCTGATTTTATATATATTTTTTTTTTCAAATAAAAGTGAATCAAAAAGGAGCC